TACTGCTTGGGTAGACACACCCTTCTTCCAGGGTATCATCCTGACGCCTCTACTTCGACTTAAGCAGTTAACCTTATCCCTTTCTATACTATTCTATCTATACTATTCTATCTATCTATAACCTTATCCCTTTCTATACTATTCTATCTATACTATTCTATCTATCTATACTATTCTATCTATCTATACTATTCTATCTATCTATACTATTCTATCTATACTATTCTATCTATCTATACTATTCTATCTATCTATACTATTCTATCTATCTATACTATTCTATCTATACTATACTATTCTATCTATCTATACTGTTCTATCTTCCTATACTATAATATATCCCCCCCTTTTATCTTAACGGTTTTGGGGTGGGCCTACGATTTTGGTTTCTCTTATTATCCGCTAATAAATATGTTATTTATAATAGAATTAAACTATATCCTCAAGTATCAAAAACTTTCGTGCGTCTTACACCAATAAATAAAAGAAAAGTAAGCTAAGTTAAGCTAGCAGGTTCATACCCTGCATATGGAGTTACTCCCTTTTCTAATCTTTAGATATCCTGCTCGTCTTTTGTTTTTGGTATCTTTAGTTATAGGTACACTTATTTCGATTTCGTCAAATTCATGATTTGGGGCTTGAGTAGGCTTAGAAGTTAATCTCTTATCTTTTATTCCTTTACTTTCTAACAAAAATATATTAGCAACGGAAGCTGCCCTTAAATATTTTCTTACTCAAGCGATAGCTTCTATCTTTTTATTTACTTCTATTATTTTATATTTAGCTTATTTTAAGTTATTTATTTTTGAAATTCCCTCATTCCCGGTATCTCTTTTATTTTGTACTGCCTTACTTGTAAAGCTAGGTGCCGCACCTTTACATTTTTGGTTTCCTGGAGTCATGGAAGGGTCTAGATGAATGAATAATATTATTTTAATAACTTGACAAAAATTAGCGCCTGTAATTTTAATTTCTTATGTATTTTCGATAAGTTTATTTAGTTATATTATTATTTGTCTTTCAATTATAGTTGGGGCTGTAGGAGGTCTAAATCAAACGTCCCTCCGTAAAATTATAGCTTACTCCTCAATTAATCATTTAGGCTGGATTTTGTCGGGGCTGGTAACTAGTAACCCTGCCTGGTTGGTATATTTCTCATTTTATAGATTTTTAAGCGTTTCTATTGTCTCTTTATTTAACCATTTGCAACTTACTCAGTTTGGCCAGCTATTTTTAATTGACGATACTAATGGGGTGAATAAAATTATACTGTTTAGTAATTTTCTTTCTTTAGGAGGGCTGCCCCCATTTGTAGGGTTCTTCCCCAAATGATTGATTATCCAGGGGCTAGCGATAGAGGGGTTAGTTTTATTGGCTATTTTTAGTACTTGTGTAACGTTACTTGTTTTATTCTATTATATACGAATTTTCTTTCCTGCGATTTTGGTATCCACTTATATTTCTAAGTGACACTTTAAAAGACCCCGTTGGTCTTCTTTAAATACAATTTTTGGTGTAGTTTCTTTATTAAGCTTACCCTTATTTCCTCTTTTTTACTTATTCCTTTAAGATTTTATGTTAATTAAACAAGTAGCCTTCAAAGCTTCCATTGAGAGTTTTATTCTCTTAAGTCTTAATAAATCTATATCTCTAGAATTGCAGTCTAGTATTTTATTTAAACTATAAGACCTGACAGGGGAGTAAACCTCCTTGATAGATTTACAGTCTATTACCTAATATCTCAGTCACCCTATCGCGACAGTGATTATTTTCAACAAACCATAAGGATATTGGAACTTTATATTTTATTTTTGGGGCATGGTCTGGTATAATTGGGACTTCATTAAGTCTGCTGATTCGAGCTGAATTAGGGCAGCCGGGGTCTTTAATCGGGGATGATCAAATTTATAATGTTATTGTGACTGCTCATGCATTTATTATAATTTTCTTTATGGTTATGCCTATTATAATTGGGGGATTTGGTAATTGGTTAGTCCCTTTAATACTAGGGGCTCCTGATATGGCATTCCCTCGTATAAATAATATAAGATTCTGGTTGCTCCCTCCGGCTTTAACCCTCTTATTGGCTTCAAGCATAGTGGAAAGAGGAGCAGGGACCGGTTGGACTGTCTACCCTCCACTCGCTTCGGGGTTAGCCCATGCGGGTGCTTCTGTAGATTTAGCTATCTTTTCTTTACACTTAGCTGGGGTATCCTCTATTTTAGGGGCTGTTAACTTTATTACAACAACAATTAATATACGGACTAGAGGAATAACTTTAGACCGAATCCCCTTATTTGTGTGGTCTGTCTTGATTACAGCAATTTTGTTACTTTTATCTCTCCCTGTTTTAGCTGGTGCTATCACCATGCTTTTAACAGATCGTAACTTAAATACCTCATTCTTCGATCCTGCTGGAGGAGGGGATCCAATTTTATACCAACATTTATTTTGGTTCTTTGGGCACCCAGAAGTTTATATTTTAATTTTACCAGGGTTTGGTATGATTTCCCATATTATTAGCCAAGAAAGAGGAAAGAAGGAAGCCTTTGGTTCGTTAGGAATGATTTATGCCATATTAGCAATTGGGTTATTAGGGTTTGTTGTTTGGGCCCACCATATATTTACAGTTGGTATAGATGTGGACACCCGAGCTTATTTTACTGCAGCAACTATAATTATTGCGGTACCCACGGGTATCAAAATTTTTAGATGGCTTGCCACTTTACACGGCACTCAAATGACTTATAGACCTTCTTTACTTTGGGCACTAGGGTTTGTGTTCTTATTTACAATCGGGGGACTAACTGGGGTTATTTTAGCTAACTCTTCAATTGATATCGTACTCCATGACACCTACTATGTTGTAGCTCACTTCCACTATGTCTTATCTATAGGAGCAGTATTCGCCATTATAGGGGGTGTAATCCACTGGTTTCCCTTGTTTACTGGGCTTACTCTTAACCCTCAATGGCTAAAGGTTCACTTTCTAGTTATATTTGTAGGGGTAAATTTAACGTTCTTCCCACAGCACTTTTTAGGGTTGAGAGGAATACCTCGTCGATATTCTGATTATCCTGATGCTTATACAGCATGAAATGTAGTGTCTACAGTAGGATCTACTATCTCTTTATTAGGAGTCTTGATATTAGTATTTATTATCTGAGAGGCATTTGTGAGCCACCGACAAGTAGCGTTTCCTTTACATATACCAGCGTCAGTTGAGTGGGCCCATGAGCTACCACCGGCTGAACATAGTTACAATGAATTACCTACGTTATTAAACTTCTAATATGGCAGACCAGTGCAATAGATTTAAGCTCTATATAGAAAGGTATTCCTTTTATTAGAATATGGCAACTTGATCTAACTTAGGGTTTCAAGATAGTAATTCTCCTTTAATAGAACAATTAACATTCTTCCATGACCACTCCTTATTGATTTTAGTTATAATCACAACTCTCGTTGGGTATCTTATAGCAGCTTTGTTTTTCAACTCCTATATTAACCGAGTCTTGCTCCAGGGGCAGGCTATCGAAGTAATTTGAACTGTGCTACCTGCAATTACTCTAATTTTTATTGCTATACCGTCATTACGTTTACTTTATATGCTTGATGAAGTGAGTAACCCGGCTGTAACTTTAAAGACTGTAGGGCACCAATGATACTGGAGTTACGAATACTCTGATTTCCCTCAATTGGAGTTTGATTCTTATATAACACCTACAAACGACTTACCAGATTCTGGGTTCCGGTTATTAGATGTCGACAATCGTGTGGTGTTACCGATAAAGACACAGATTCGAATCTTGATCTCTGCTGCAGATGTTTTACACTCTTGGGCTATACCTAGCCTAGGGGTGAAAGTGGATGCTATGCCGGGGCGATTAAACCAAACTAGTTTCTTTATTAACCGTCCCGGTCTTTTGTATGGCCAATGTTCAGAGATTTGTGGAGCAAACCATAGATTCATACCTATTGTCCTTGAAAGAGTTCCTACTGCCACATTTTTAAATTGAGCGTCTAAGATGAGAGACTCTTCACTAGGTGTCTGAAAGTAAGTAATGGTCTCTTAAACCAAACATAGTAAAATCACAAATACTTCTAGTGAAAAGATTAGTTAAACTAACATCAGTATGTCATGCTGGAATTAGAGGTTTATCCCTCTATCTTTTGATCCCTCAAATAGCCCCGCTTTCCTGGCTCTTATTATTTTTCTTTTTTATTGGTGTTTATATAATTTTTAATATCGTTAATTACTTTACTTACCAGCCCTTTACTCCTAGCTCAACAACTCAACAAGGTAAGAAAGGGCACTCCTTAGATTGAAAGTGATAACAAATTTATTCTCGGTTTTCGACCCCTCAAGATCAATTTTAAATTTGTCCCTTAATTGAAGTAGAACATTTTTAGGGTTACTCATTCTTCCACTTTCGTTTTGGTTGTTACCCTCTCGATTCATATATTTATGAAACTCTATTACTTCAACTTTAAATAAGGAATTCTCAACCTTACTAGGGCCCTCAGGCAAGGCGGGTAGTACCTTCCTATTCATTAGACTATTTTCAATGGTCCTATTTAACAACTTCTTTGGGTTGTTTCCCTATATTTTTACTAGTTCTAGTCACCTAAGTTTCACCCTTACCTTAGCCTTACCTTTATGATTGAGCTTTATGCTCTATGGGTGGATTAACCATACCCAACATATATTTGCCCACCTGGTTCCTCAAGGAACCCCACCAGTTTTGATACCCTTCATGGTCTGTATTGAGACAATTAGAAACGTGATTCGTCCTGGTACCCTAGCAGTTCGGCTCGCTGCTAATATAATTGCCGGCCACTTACTAATGACTTTGATGGGGAACACTGGCCCAGGAATAGCAGTTAGTTTAGTGTCTTTCTTACTAATTGGGCAAATTGCCTTACTTTTGTTAGAATCGGCCGTTGCCATTATTCAGTCTTACGTCTTTGCGGTACTAAGTACATTATATTCTAGTGAAGTAAACTAATGTCTGCCCATAATAATCATCCTTTTCATTTAGTTGATCAAAGACCTTGGCCCTTAACTGGTGCGATTGGAGCTATAACAACCCTTAGTGGGCTGGTACAATGGTTTCACTTTTATAACACCCAACTTTTACTATTAGGGTTTACAATTACCTTACTAACTATAATTCAGTGATGACGAGATGTAACCCGAGAGGGGACTTTCCAAGGGCTTCACACTTATGTAGTAACTTTGGGGTTACGTTGAGGTATAATTTTATTTATTGTATCTGAAATTTTCTTCTTTATTTCATTCTTCTGGGCCTTCTTTCATAGAAGTCTTTCCCCAACTATTGAAATTGGGTCTGTTTGGCCACCAGTTGGGATCTCCCCATTTAACCCCCTCCAAATCCCTTTATTAAACACGGCTATCCTTCTAGCCAGAGGTGTCACTGTTACATGGGCACACCACGCCCTTATAGAAGGAAATTATTCTCAAGGTCTTCAAGGCCTGTTCTTTACTGTAATTTTAGGGGTTTATTTCACAATTCTCCAAGCTTACGAATACATCGAAGCACCATTTTCAATTGCTGATGCAGTTTATGGGTCCTCATTTTTCATGGCTACCGGGTTCCATGGGCTACATGTTATTATTGGGACCACATTTTTAGCTGCTTGCTTGTTTCGACATTACTTCGAGCACTTTTCCCCTGACCACCATTTTGGGTTTGAGGCAGCAGCTTGGTACTGGCATTTTGTTGATGTTGTATGACTGTTCCTTTATATTTCTATTTATTGATGAGGTAGTTAACTTATTTAGTATATAAGTATACCTGGCTTCCAACCAGGAGGTCTGGTTCCCAGAGTAAGTAGTGTTTTTGATTTTCTTAATAGCTTTTATTTTAGTTGTGATTACTAGAGTAGTTATAGCTCTAGCATCGCTCTTGTCAAAGAAGGATATCAACGATCGAGAGAAAAGAACACCGTTTGAGTGTGGGTTTGACCCTAAAAGCTCGGCCCGACTACCTTTTTCGTTACGCTTCTTTCTTATCGCTGTGATTTTTCTAATTTTTGATGTAGAGATTGCCCTACTTTTACCATTAGCAATTATTTTAAATTTTACCCCGTCTCTTTGGTGATTTTACACCGCAGTTACCTTTCTTGTCATTTTATTAGTTGGGCTTTACCACGAGTGGTCCCAAGGGGCTCTTAATTGGGCAAATTAGGATTATAGTTACTCATAACGCCCGATTTGCATTCGGGAGGTGTTGAAATTATTTCAACTTATCTTGAAATAAGAAGCGATATTTGCACCCAGTTTCGACCTGGTCCTAGGTGGTCACACCCTTATTTAAGCGAAGCCAAAGTAGAGGCTTATCACTGTTAATGATAGAAGTGATTTTTAAATCCGCTTAAGATATAAAGTTATATTAGGGGGCCGCTAACCTTCTTTTTAGCAGTTAAATTCTGTTAATATCTTTTGGTAGCTTGCTACTATAAGTCTGAAATCAAACTTATTGGTTACTTAAAAAATAGCGAAATTAGGAATTATACTTATTCCAAAAGGTTTATATAGTTTATTAAAACATTACATTTTCACTGTAAAGATAAGTTATACTTTATAAATATCCAAAGATTAACAAATCACCTAAACATCTTCAGTGTTTCGCTCTAATTAAGCTATTTAGATAAAGAACTACTAATATAATTAATAACAAAGTAAACCAAGAAGTAAAACCCAAAAGGAAAAGTTTTAATTCATTTTGATGTAGGAATTGTCTAATTTGAGAGGACCCTACAAAAGATTGGTATAACCCCTGACCTCCAAAAAGTTCAGACCAGCCCTGATCCCCTGACTTGGTTAAATTATAGCTCACCTCTAAAGGGAGCTTAGACACACCTAACGTAAATAAAGAGGGCATGAACCACATAGACCCTAAGAAATTAACTAAAGTGAAATTTCTTAGGGTCTTAACACGTATACCCAAGCTAAACTTTGCTGCCTCATACCCTAACCAAGCCCCTAACAAACTAACGCTAATTGCTAAAGTTTTTAGGCCTAAAGGTAAACAAATTATAGTCGGGTTAGGAAACAACCACCAAGAAAGTATACTACCTCCCAGGACTGATATCACCATTAACCCTGTTATACCTACAAATATGTTATAGCTTTCGTCTGTCATTGGGTGGCAATTAGGGAGATTGGGGACTCCACTCAATCTATAATAAACAAGTCGTGCCGTGTAACATACAGTTAACCCTGTAGAAACAAAATATAAAAGGAAAATAAATATATTTGAAGGTCTTATACAAACAACTTCTAAAATTAAATCCTTTGAGTAAAACCCCGCCAAAAAGGGCATCCCACATAGGGCTAAATTAGCTACAGTTAAACACCCCACCGTATAGGGTATTTGGGAAATTAGCCTACCCATATTCCGAATATCTTGGGAGTCCTTTATATTATGAATCACCGCCCCTGCACACATGAATAACAAGGCCTTGAATAGAGCATGTGCTAACAAGTGGAAATAGGCTAATTTATAAAGCCCTATTGATAAAATACATATTATTAACCCTAGCTGGCTTAAAGTTGATAAAGCAATAATTTTCTTTAAATCAAACTCAAAGTTTGCCCCTAACCCTGCCATAAATATTGTCAGCCCAGAAATAAGCATTAAGAACTTAAATGCCTCTGTACCCTCTAAAAGAGGAGAAAACCGGATAAGCAGATACACACCTGCAGTAACCAGGGTAGAAGAGTGGACCAACGCTGATACAGGTGTTGGGGCAGCCATAGCTGCTGGTAGCCAGGCTGAAAATGGGATCTGAGCTCTTTTTGTTATTGCGGCCAATAAAACCAGCCAACCAATTACTGCTATAGGAAAATCCCCCTTTATTACCTCTAAGTAATAAATATAATTAAAACTACCATAATTTAATATCCAAGCGATAGCTATTAACAAAGCTACATCTCCAATTCGGTTTCTCAGGGCAGTTAATATTCCAGCATTATAAGATTTTACATTTTGATAATAAATTACTAGACAGTAAGAGACTAAACCTAGCCCATCCCACCCCAATAAAATTCTAATTAGGTTTGGTCTAATGATCAGAAATATTATAGATAACACAAAAGCTAATACTAACAAAATAAACCGATTCATATTAAAGTCTGCCCCTATGTACTCCTTTCTATAATAGATTACTAAAGAAGAGATTAATAGAACTAAACTTATAAAAATCAAAGATATTCAATCAAACAAGATTGTTATAACAATAGGTACACCATTTAAATTTACTAACTCCCATTCCAAAAACAAGGTGTAGTCTTGGTTTAGAAAATAAACCCCATGAGCTAAACAAAATATACCCCCTGTTATAAGAAACACAAAACTAATCACGCACAAAGACAAACTAAATAACACTACCTAAAACAACCTCTTGTATCTTTGACACCACAAATCAATATTTTATTAAACTATTTAAGTATAATCATAAAATCCCAGCCTCTCTTTTAAGGATAAGTAAATTTAAGGGAACCCAATGTATAGCTAATACTAGGTATTCTCGGGAGCTCCCTCCTGCACTTGAGTACCCTCTAAAGTTTCACTTACCGTGCTGGCTATAAGAATACAGATATAAAGTGTAGGCTGCTCTGAAGAAAGACACCAACATTAAAGCGATTATTCTAACCCAAGACCAGGCCACTAAACTATTTAACAAACTCAGCTCTCCTAGAAGGTTTAAAGTAGGAGGAGCAGCCATATTGGCTCTTCTTAGCAGAAACCACCAAAGACTTATACTTGGTATTAGATTAATCAACCCTTTATTAATTAATAAACTCCGACTACCTAACCGTTCATAGGTTATATTGGTTAAGCTAAATAACCCCGACGAACAAAGACCATGGGCAATTATTATCATATAGGCCCCACATATCCCTCAGTAATTTATAGTCATTATCCCTCCTAATACTAAACCTATATGGGCCACGGAAGAGTAGGCTACTAAAGATTTCAAATCTCTTTGACGGAGGCAGATTAGACTAACTAAAACTCCACCAACGAGTCTGATTCTCACCCACAAATAACCATAAGCCAGATTTTTAAAAATAATTGAACCTATTACTCGAAACAACCCATAGCCCCCTAGCTTTAATAACACACCCGCTAAAATTATCGACCCTCTAACCGGAGCTTCAACATGTGCTTTTGGTAACCATAAATGTACAAGAAACATAGGTATCTTAACTAAAAACGCACCTACCATAGCCAAATACAATAGTGTATTAGGGTTAGCCCCATGTCAACTCGAAAAATAATGGATAAACAAAGTATTTAAAGAATTATAAAACACAAAAATACCAACCAATAGAGGTAGAGAGGCTAGTAAAGTATAAAATAAAAGGTATGTTCCCGCCTGCACTCGTTCAGGCTGGTACCCTCAACCTAAAATCAAAAACAAAGTAGGAATCAGGGATGCCTCGAAATAAATATAAAAGAAGAGAATATTGTTTCTTCTAAAAGTCAAAACCAGCATAAATAACAAAAATAAAACTAAAAACTTAAATAAAGAACTTCTATAACTGTCCTTATAAACGCCTTGAGAGGCACTCAGTATTAACCCACAAATTCAGAAACTTAATATCACTAAGCCAAAAGAAACGACATCACACCCAAACCCATACCCTCTTAGTCCTACTAGATTAGGGTAACTACTTCTTATTAAAAATAAGGCTCTCCCTAAATAAATAGAAATCTGAATAATATGCCACGTTTTATTATACAAAACTAAGGGGAACATAAATAAAGTTATTAAAATAAATTTTAGCATTGCAACACTCTAAAAGATTGAAAATAATCATTACCGTGAGTCCGAATTATTCTCACAAGAATAGATAAACCCAAAGCACCCTCACAAACCACAAAAGTTAAAAATACCATTAAAAAATAAAGTTCAGAACTCTTATTTAAGAGATATAAATATAGCAGCAAATATAAAGAAATAGAAATAAATTCTAAACTTAAAAGAGTCATAAGCAGGTGCTTTCGCCGAGATGAAAACACATATAACCCTACTAAAACCATTAATCTAACCAAACCTAATCAATAAAATTTTAACATAAGTTTTAGTAGTTTATAAAAACATTGGTCTTGTAAGCCAAAATTAGGGTTTCCCTCTAAAACTTCAAAGGTAAAGCCTAAGCTCTTTCTTTAGTCCCCAAAACTAATATTTTATTAAACTACCCTTTGTATTGATAAGCTCTTCTTTATTAATAATAACCTTATTCACAGGATCAATCATAATTTTTATAACCCACCCACTTGCTATAGGGCTAATTCTTTTAGTACAGACATGCTTGGTGTCCCTACTCACCGGATCAATAAGATCGTCATTTTGGTTTTCTTATATTTTATTTCTAGTATTTTTAGGTGGGATGCTAGTTCTGTTTATTTATATGACAAGCTTAGCCTCAAATGAAATATTTACAATCTCATCTATAATCACCTCCTTATTTCCTGGAGTCTTAGCTTTTACTGCTTTAGCTTCAAGTTTAATAATTTTATTTAACTTTCTTAACCCCTCCCCTTACCTTAACCCTCACCTTCACTCAAATTTATGATCCAGAACTTTACCCCATTTAATCTCAAAGCTTTATAACACCTTTTCTTCCCATCTCACAATTTTACTAGCTATATATTTATTCTTAACCTTAATCATTGTAGTTCACTTAACAAGATTCAACCATGGGCCCTTACGATCTTACAACTAATGTTTAAACCTATACGTACTAGCCACCCTTTATTTAAAATTGCTAATAATGCCTTAGTAGATTTACCTGCTCCCTCCAACCTATCTACTTGGTGAAACTTTGGGTCCTTACTTGGGCTCTGCCTAGTTATCCAAATTGCTACTGGCCTGTTCCTAGCTATACACTATACCGCACACATTGATTTAGCCTTTTCTAGTGTAGCACATATTTGTCGAGACGTAAATTACGGCTGGCTACTCCGTACACTACATGCCAATGGTGCCTCAATGTTCTTTATTTGTATTTACCTACACGTAGGTCGAGGGATATATTATGGATCCTACCAGTATCTCCACACTTGGTCCGTCGGAGTTATTATTTTGTTTCTAGTTATAGGAACTGCATTTATAGGGTATGTACTACCTTGGGGACAAATGTCCTTTTGAGGGGCAACAGTTATTACAAATTTACTCTCGGCCATTCCTTATTTAGGGACTATGCTTGTTCAATGAGTTTGAGGGGGATTTGCTGTTGATAACGCTACACTAACACGATTCTTTACCTTTCACTTTTTACTTCCGTTCATTGTTGCTGCAGCAACAATAGTACACCTCCTCTTTCTTCACCAAACCGGGTCTAACAACCCCTTGGGAGTAAACTCCAATCTAGATAAAATTCCGTTTCACCCTTACTTCTCTTTTAAGGATATCGTGGGGTTTGTAGGGTTACTTATATTCCTCACCGTTTTAACTTTATTAAATCCTTATCTCCTAGGAGACCCGGATAATTTTATCCCCGCAAACCCTTTAGTCACCCCAGTTCACATTCAACCAGAGTGGTACTTTTTGTTTGCCTATGCTATTCTTCGGTCCATTCCTAATAAGCTAGGTGGGGTTATTGCTCTCGTCCTTTCCATCGCTATTTTATTTATCCTACCATTTGTAAATAAGTCTAAGTTTCGGGGGCTAGAATTTTACCCACTAAATCAAATTTTATTTTGGACACTCCTAGCTATAGTGTGCCTACTTACATGAATTGGGGCACGACCTGTGGAAGCCCCTTATATTTTATTAGGGCAAGTCTTAACTGTGACATACTTTTCGTACTTTATATTAAACCCTATAACTATAAAGCTGTGAGATGAGTTACTCTCTTGGTTAAGTTAGTGGTTACATATTTGTTTTGAAAACAAATTAAAGAGGTTCGAATCCTCTCTTAATCTCTACTTAAATTATGATGTTATAGCGTCATAATTATACAACCTGCGAAAAGGATAAGAAAATTTAATGCCACCGGCAAATAACTTTTCCAGGCCAAAAACATCAATTTATCATACCGGAATCGAGGTAGGGTTCCCCGAACCCAGATAAATATAAAAGAAACAAAAACTAACTTCACCAAAAAGAACACTCCTCTAACATTAGAGCCTATAAATAACACTACAAAAAGCATTCTTATAAAGAGAATACTAGCATATTCAGCTATAAAAATCAACGCAAATCCTCCTCTTCTATATTCTACATTAAACCCAGAAACTAACTCCGACTCCCCCTCTGCGAAATCAAAGGGGGTTCGGTTAGTTTCTGCTAAAGAGGAAGCAAATCATATTATTGCTAATGGAAGAGTTAGAAAAATAAACCAAATACTTTCCTGGCCCTTTCTAAACTCCAACACATTATAGCTTTGAACAAGGAATACGAAAGACAATAGGATTAACGCCAATCTTACTTCATAAGAAATAGTTTGTGCCACAGCTCGCAGGCCCCCCAAAAGAGCATAATTAGAGTTTGAGGCTCACCCAGCTATTATAACTGTATACACGCCTATGCTAGTACAACTTAAGAAAAATAAGAGTCCCAAGTTAAAATTATGTATACCTACTCACATAGGATAAATTATCCAAACGATTAGGGCTAAGAATAGACTAAAAATTGGGGAAATATAATATGGAGCGTAATTCGAAACAACAGGGTATGTTTGTTCCTTAGTGAACAATTTAATGGCATCAGCAAAAGGTTGAGGGATCCCATAAATCCCTACTTTATTAGGCCCCTTTCGGATTTGAATATACCCAAGAACCTTACGTTCCAGTAATGTTAAAAACGCAACCCCCACTAAAACACAAATTACCAGTAAGAGTCTCCCAATTAAACTTAGACTAAAGTCTTTAATTAAAATTATTACTTGAGTTACACACCCTTGTTTAGATTCTAAATCTAATGCACTAATCTGCCAAAGTAATCTGGTATTCAAATTTTAGGGCTTAATCCCTAGTACTTGGTCCTTTCGTACTAAAGCACTTACTTTGTTAAGGATAGAAACCGACCTGGCTCACGCCGGTCTGAACTCAGATCATGTAAAGTTTTCTGGTCGAACAGACCTCAAACCCGAGCTGCTGCACCCGGGCTTACCTTTAATCCAACATCGAGGTCGCAACCCTTGTTATCGATTTGGGCTCTCTAAAAAGATTACGCTGTTATCCCTAAGGTAACTTAATTTTTTAATCAGCAATGCTGGTTCTGCTATTCACATATAAATGTTCTATTTAAAGGCAAGTTTATGTATTGCCCTATCACCCCAACACAATAAAGATACGATTAAGAATTTACCTTTTTCTAAAATACTAACCTTAATTTTATAAAGTTCTATAGGGTCTTCTCGTCCTTTAACTTCATTTTAGCCTTTTCACTAAAAAGTAAAATTTTATCCTTCTCATGGGGACAGTCTGTGCCTCGTCATGCCCTTCATTCCAGTCTCCAATTATGAGACTAATGATTATGCTACCTTTGCACGGTCAAAATACCGCGGCCCTTAAAATACTCAGTGGGCAGGCGGTACCTTTAATTTCCCCTAAAGGCGATGTTTTTGATAAACAGGCGAACACATATTTGCCGAATTCCCTAACAAGACCTTTCCTATATAATTATTTTATCATTGTTTTTCTTTACTTATTGTTCGTAAAGATATCTTAATAACAGATTAAAATTATAAAAATTAACATTCTTAAAGGTAAGTTATAAAACTATTTAAATGGCTACTTCTAAGCCTACTAAACCCCGTGTTATATTATTTATAAGAGTACTCTAGAGCTTATCCCCTAAAGTATTAGTACTTTATTTAAATTTCATTAACCTAAAGTACCTGAATTAAATTCATTTCTTAAGAAACTAGATACCTTAAAGATCGTTTAGCATTTCACTCCTATCCCCCTATTTTATATAAATTTGTTACTTTAACTTAATTAAGAGATTAGCTCTCTTTAAATCGAGAATGAAATAATTATTTTGTATTTAATAAACCCTGATACAAAAGGTACACTAGTTTATTCCTTTCTTATAGTTTATTGATATCTCAAACACCCTTTTCAGTTCTTAATAACTAATTAATTTCATATTATGTACTATAACAATTTATTATTTTATAAAACCAACCCCTTACGCTATAAACATTAAACTTCAAAATAGATTGATTTGCACAACTTCTACCCAGTGTAAGTGGGGTGCTTACTATTAAGCTTTATTTTGACAATCTAGATACACCTTCCGGTACATCTACTATGTTACGACTTATCTCATTTAATTACGAGAGCGACGGGCGATGTGTGCACGATTTAGCGCTGTTATCACACCCTCTTTCTTAAGAGTGTTACTTCCAAATCCACCTTCATCTAATTTTTCATTTTCATCCGTAATAAATTATTCTATTGTAATTCATCTCCTCCTCAATCATAAGCTGCACCTTGACCTGACATATAATTTTACAATTTCCCGGAGATGTTTTCTTAAAATCTCCTGATGACGGCGGTATACAAGCTAGACAAAATTAAGTAAGGTATAACGGGGACTATCGATTATGGGACAAATTCCTCTGACTAGTTAAATCACCGCCAAATTTTTGAGTTTTAAGCCAATAACTTTTACTACTCGGGACTCTTTATCGTGTTCAGCATAGTAGGGTCTCTAATCCTAGTTATATTTCTAAATTTTCAAGCTTCACCTTTTCAATATTAGCCATTCTAATTTATTAAAATTTCACCTAAAAATAAAAACCTTCGTCACTAATTATCGGCTAACTTATTCCAAAAATACTTTCTTATCTCATTTGTCTAACCGCGGTGGCTGGCACAAATTTTACCAAAACTATATAAATTTCCTAATTCCAGGTTTCCCAGAAAGTTAATACCAAATACTGCGCATAAATCTTTCTCATTTAGATCTTAATTTACATGTAAACCAACCTTAAAGAAAGCAAATTTGCCAAAATAAAACTTTATTTTCAGCTCCCGTAAAATGGATTTACTT